CCAACCGTCAAGAAAATAACTTACCAAGCTGGGGAGATAGCAGCAAAAAGGCTTACTGATGGCAACCGAACTGCTAGGACAACACCTCTCCAACAAAGCCCAGCCTACAAGTGGAACAAGAAGAACAGCTTCAACAAGAAGGAGCAGAAAATGAGGAAGATGAAGAGAATCCAGAGTTCAATGCAGACGACTTGGTGGATTCTGACGTAGATACCTCATCATGTCGCATGGATCAACAAAACTACCATACCGGTAACTCAATGCTGTTTAGTTTCTATTTTCTGGTCATTATAAAGATTCTATTTGGTGTGATGTTGTTCCCATGAATGTTACACACATATTATGGGGTCGGCCTTAGCTCTATGATCGTGATGTGTATCATTGTGGTAGAGAGAATACTTCCCATTTTATGTGCAAGGCTAAGGATGTTACTCTCTACCCAAAGAGTACTGAAGAAAATGAATAAATCTAGTGTTTCCGTGAGCAGTAAGCAGCGGATCTCCCCTTCTTTTTGGAAAGCTGGTGGCCGCGTGTGAATTCTTTCAAGACAAGGGGCGGCCTGATTCGACATTGTTGTTTACTCTGATCCGGTCGAGGTGGTTTTCGTTTACCAGCGCGTAGGTGGTCTAAGTTCCTATGACCGAGTCTTTCTAGCCCCTGTGAACATAAGTTGTTTAATAGTTGGCATGTTGAATCATATCATATAAATAATGGGCTGGTTTAGATCGATCCTAACCTGATGATGATTCAATTACTCGCCTCCCACTTGCCTTGATATTGATGCAATCTTTCTCTCTATTACGCTATTTCTCGGTTAATAACATGGTAATTGCCCCTGCCAGTACCGGAAGTGATAATAAAGGTGGGAATGCTGTCACTAGAACGGACCACACAAATAGGGGTGATCTATGCATAGTCATTCCAGGTCCACGCATGTTGGAGATAGTTGTTATAAAATTGATAGAACCTAAAATGGATGAAACACCAGATAGATGAGGACTAGAAATTGCTGAATCAACTGCTCCTCCAGAATGGCTGGTAATACCACTTAAGGGCGGATAGACCGTCCACCCAGTGCCGCTACCCACTTCTACTAAGGCTGGGCTTAATAGGAGCACGAGACTTGGTGGCAACAACCAGAATGAAATATTATTTAATCGTGGAAATGCCATGTCAGGCGCACCTATCAGAATCGGAACAGACCAATTACCAGATCCACCTATCATCGCCGGCATAACCATAAAAAAGATCATTAAAAAAGCGTGAGCCGTTATTAAAACATTATAAAGTTGATGATTCCCACCAAGAATTTGATCGCCGGGTCGTGCTAATTCCATACGAATCAGTACTGAGAAGCATGTGCCCATCACTCCAGCAATGGCACCAAAGATGAAATGAAATATAGAGTCCCTATATCTTTGTGGTTAGTGGAGAACAGCCATCGGACCGGATTTGTCGTAAAATTGAGATTCTTTTGTTTCCTTCCTTATCAGAGAAGGGTCCCTCTTAGGGAGCTGGGGCTTCTTTTTTGAAAAAAGGGGGGCTAATACACAGGGAAGAGGCTTACTAGAAAAAAAAGACTAACTAACTACATAGCTACTTACATAACATAAGAGAATTTCATAAAGTCACTCTCTCCAACCTTTTATATATCCGGCTTTATAAAGTAAATATGAGATTTGCGTTGGTTTTTCCAACGAAACTAAGCACTTTTTTTATTTATCATTCGGAAGAGCTCTTTTTGTGGTCTCACTTTACCACCATCTGAAATGCGCGATACTTCGATTGGTGGAAGCCAGTCTATGAAGATTCCCCCTTTTCTTACGTGCAATTCCCCTCTTTCGGTAAGCATCCAGTATCTCATCAAATGAACATTGCTCTAAGCTTGTCCTGTAGATTATACGTCGTTTGAAAGCTGCTTCAAGGGTCCAACGAATAGCTAAGGTTTGTTGACGATCCCTGGCTACAATCCCAGGGACATCATAAATAGTACCTGCTCTTCCTACTCTTTCCACTTCGCATATGGGCTTTATATTCTCTAGGGCGTCAACCATAAGTTTGATTACATCGCGTTCAGTTCGAGCGGGGCGATGAAAAGTTTGATAAACAATAGCACGAACTCTTGTTTTTTTACCTTCTTTCATGCGAAAGTTGACCAACTTCTTGATCAATTGTTTTTGCTCACCATCCAAGTCCCCCATATAGCTTAGAATTTCCGAGCAATTGGAAGCCGCTTTCGATGACGAGGCCGAAGAATTTATATTACGCGATCGTTACTGTCCATCTTTATCAGCCAACTCCCCAGTTTCCAACAGTGACTGTCTCTGATCCCTCTATTTCTTCTGAGCAGCAATAGAAGTATAAAGTAAATTGCCCAATGTTTCCAAATTAGTCCAACTTCGTACCTTTCCGGCATAAACCATATATCTCAGAGAGGTCGTATTTCACCAATCTAAGTTTTGCACAGACTTTCTACATGGGATCGCCTTTGACATCAGGC